GGAGGTCCGTGCAGATCGAGTCTCGCCTCCCTTTCGCTTCACAAAGATCAAGATCAAACGAACGCGCATTCTCTTTCTCTCAAACGAAGAGATATTTCTTCGAAACTATCAGTAACTAACGCTCCTATGAGGTACAAATTCTTTAGTTCGGATTTTTATTGTAAAGAAAAAGAGAGCATTCGCAATTATTTAGACTTTAATCGAATCCTATGTACTGGTCATTGTAATCTCCTATATTCGGCCATTCTCCGGGAGAATTCTGATTTATTGTCAAAGAGGCGAAGAAATAGATTTCTTATGCCACTTCAACCCATTCATGAACGCGAAAATGAATTAATATCCACTTTCGGTATCTCGATTGAAATTCCCTTAAATGGTATTTTTCGTAGAAATAGTATTCTTTCTTATTTTGATGATCCTCGATATCGAAGAAAGAGTTTGGGAATTACTAAATATGGGACTATCGAAATGCAGTCAATCGCCAAAAAGGAAGATTTGATTGAATATCAAGGAGTTAAGGAATTTAAGTCAAAATCCGAAATGAAAGTAGATCGATTTTTTTTCATTCCTGAAGAAGTGCATATCTTACCCGTATCTTCTTCCATAATGGTACGGAACAATAGTATCATTGGGGTAGATACACAAATAGCTTTAAATATACGAAGCCGGGGAGGGGGGTTGGTTCGGGTAGATAGGAAAAAAAAAAGAATTGAACTGAAAATATTTTCTGGAGATATTCATTTTCCTGGAGAGACAGATAAGATATCCCGACATAGCGGCGTTTTGATACCGATACCACCAGGAACCGGACAAAGAAATTCCAAAGAATTAAAAAATTTTAAAAATTGGATCTATGTCCAACGGATTACACCTAGCAAAAAGGGGTATTTTATTTTGGTTCGACCTGTTGTCATATATGAACTCATGGACGGTGTAAATGTAGCAACACTTTTTCCTCACGATCTGTTGCAGGAAAGGGACAATGTACGACTTCGAGTTGTAAATTACATCCTTTATGGAAATGGTAAACCAATTCGAGGAATTTTTGATACAAGTATTCAATTAGTCCGTACTTGTTTAGTATTGAATTGGGATAAAGAAAAAAAAAAAAAAGATTCTTCCAGCAAAGAAATCCGTGCGTCTTTTATTGAAATAAGGACAAATGGTTTGATTCGACATTTCCTAAGAATCAACTTGATCAAATCCCCTATTTCGGATATCGGAAAAAGGAAGGATTCCCCAGGTTCGGGATTGCTCTCTGATAATGGATCAGATTGCACCAATATCAATCCGTTTTCTTCCATTTTTTTCTATCCTAAGGTAAGAATTCAACAATTCCTTAACCCAAGTCAAGGAACTATTCATACGTTGTTGAATAAAACTAAGGAATTCCAATCATTGATAATTTTGTTATCATCCAACTGTTCTCGAATGGACCCATTCACCCGTGTAAAATATCAGAATAGAGTAAACGAATCAATTAAAAAAAATCCAATTAAGAATTCGCTGGGCCCTTTAGGATCAGTCTATCCAATTGGGAATTGTTATTCATTTTCCGATTTACTAACTCATAATCATATTTTTGTAACTAACTATTTGCAACTTGACAATTTTAAACAGACCTTTCAAGTAATTAAATATTATTCAATGGATGAAAATGGGAAAATTTATAACCAGGACCCATGTACATCTAATAATATTATTTTGAATCCATTCAATTTGAATTGGTATTTTTTCTGTCACAATTATTGTTATTTTAAAGAGACATCTACAATAATAAGTCTTGGACAGTTTATTTGTGCAAATGTGTGTATAGCCAAAAATAGAACACACCTAAAGTCGGGTCAAGTTATATTTGTTCAAGTCGACTCCGTAGTAATACGATCAGCTAAGCCTTATTTGGCGACCCCAGGAGCAACTGTTCATGGACATTATGGGGAAATCCGTTACGAAGGAGATATCTTAGTTACATTTATATATGAAAAATCAAGATCTGGTGATATAACGCAGGGTCTTCCAAAGGTGGAACAGGTATTAGAAGTTCGTTCGATTGATTCAATATCGATGAATCTAGAAAAGAGGATTGAGGGTTGGAACAAATGTATAACAAAAATTCTTGGAATTCCTTGGGGATTCTTGATTGGTGCTAAGCTAACTATAGCTCAAAGTCGTATCTCTTTGGTTAATAAGATCCAAAAAGTTTATCGATCCCAGGGGGTGCAGATTCATAATAAACATATTGAAATTATTGTACGTCAAATAACATCAAAGGTGTTGATTTCGGAAGATGGAATGTCTAATGTTTTTTCACCTGGAGAACTTATTGGATTGTTGCGAGCCGAACGAATGGGTCGAGCTTTCGAAGAAGTGATTTGTTACAGAGCTGTCTTACTGGGAATAACAAGAGCATCTCTCAATACTCAAAGTTTCATATCGGAAGCGAGTTTTCAAGAAACTTCTCGAGTTTTAGCAAAAGCTGCTCTTCGGGGGCGTATCGATTGGTTAAAAGGTCTGAAAGAAAACGTTGTTTTGGGAGGAATGATACCCGTCGGGACTGGAGTGAAAGGATTAGTACATCCTTCAAAACAACATAATAAGATTCCCTTGGAAACAAAAAAAAAGAATCTATTCGAGAGGGAAATGAGAGATCTTTTATTTCACCAAAGAAAATTATTTGATTCTTTGCTTTCAAAGAGTTTCCATGATACATCAGAACAGTCTTTTATAGGATTTACTAAGTCCTAAAAAAGGATTCCTTCCTTTTATTGAGTGTGGTCATTCGATTTAATAATTAATAAATAAAATAAAAAGAAATAGTAAAAAATAATAATAATGAATAGAAAAGAATAATGTAATGGCTTAGGTCGTCTATCTACAGACAATCTACGGTAGGGCTGAAGGTTCCATCGGAACAATTTTATATTTCAGTTTCAGGGTTGCTCGTCTCTTTTTTTTTTCAAAAAAGGGGGGGAAATGACAAGAAGATATTGGAGCATCAATTTAGAAGAAATGATGGAGGCGGGGGTTCATTTTGGCCATGGTATTAGGAAATGGAATCCTAAAATGGCACCTTATATCTCTGCAAAGCGTAAGGGTATTCATATTACAAATCTTACGAGAACTGCTCGTTTTTTATCAGAAGCTTGTGATTTGCTTTTTGAGGCAGCAAGCCAAAGAAAACAATTCTTAATTGTTGGTACCAAAAAAAAAGCCGCCGATTCAGTAGCATGGGCTGCAATAAAGTCCCGATGTCATTATGTTAATACAAAATGGCTTGGCGGTATGTTAACGAATTGGTCCACTACAGAAACGAGACTTCAGAAGTTTAGGGACTTGAGAATGGAACAAAAAACAGGAATACTTAATCGTCTTCCAAAAAGAGATGCAGCTATGTTAAAAAGACAGTTATCTCATTTGGAAAGATATCTGGACGGGATTAAATATATGACACGGTTACCCGATATTGTAATCATCGTTGATCAGCACGAAGAATATACGACCCTGCGTGAGTGTATTACTTTAGGAATTCCAACAATTTGTTTAATCGATACAAATTGTGACCCCGATTTGGCAGATATTTCGATTCCCTCTAATGATGACGCTATCGCTTCAATCCGATTAATTCTTAACAAATTTGTGTTCGCGATTTGTGAGGGCCGTTCTAGCTATATAAGAAACTCTTGATTAATAATAAGATAAATAACTTAAACCACATAGATTTATGCTATTTATATAATCGGTTATGATTTCTGAATTTCAAAAAGAGATAAAAATAACTGGGGATATTTTATGATTAGTTAGTATTCAAAATCTTAGTTGGTATTCAAAAATATCCGATGCAAGTAGGCAAAGAGATGGTTGAATGTTGAATCAAAATTCTTTTTGTTTAAAGTTCGATTTTTCCGAGGTCAATATGAATGTTCTAACAAACACACTAAAAGGTTTATACGATGTATCTGGTGTGGAAGTAGGCCAACATTTCTATTGGAAAATAGGTGGGTTTCAAGTCCACGGCCAAGTCCTTATTACTTCTTGGTTTGTAATTGCTATCTTATTAGGTTCGGCTGCTCTAGCTGTTCGGAATCCACAAACCATTCCGACTGGGGGTCAGAATCTTTTCGAATATATTCTTGAATTTATTCGTGATATCAGTAAAACCCAAATTGGAGAAGAATATGGCCCTTGGGTTCCTTTTATTGGAACTATGTTTCTATTTATTTTTGTTTCTAATTGGTCAGGAGCGCTTTTACCTTGGAAAATTATACAACTACCTCATGGGGAGTTAGCTGCACCCACGAATGATATAAATACTACAGTTGCTTTGGCTTTACTCACGTCAGCGGCCTATTTCTATGCGGGTCTTAGCAAAAAGGGATTAAGTTATTTCGGGAAATATATTCAACCAACTCCAATACTTTTACCCATTAATATTTTAGAAGATTTCACAAAACCTTTATCGCTTAGTTTTCGACTTTTCGGGAATATCTTAGCTGATGAATTAGTTGTTGTTGTTCTTGTTTCTTTAGTACCTTCAGTGATTCCTATACCTGTTATGTTCCTTGGATTATTTACAAGTGGTATTCAAGCTCTTATTTTTGCAACTTTAGCTGCGGCTTATATAGGGGAATCCATGGAGGGCCATCATTAAAATAATCTTTATATATATATTTATATATTTTTTTTTAACGTATGGTTCAAGCTAATTTCGTTAGGAAATATACAATTACGCCATAGACTACAATATATAGTAATCGAAAAATGAGTATATTAATGAGTTTATTATAAGGTTGCCTAAAAACGGAAAGAGATCAACAAAAAGATCTTTTTCCTAAAATTCCTCCTCGTCCCATATCATACCCCACAATCCATATTTCATTATTCAATATATCACAATATGAAAATAATAGAAAAAATAAAAATAGAATAAAATAACAAAGCAAAGGGTGAAAGGAAAGAAAAGATTCTCCATTTTGGTTGATTTTGGTCAACCGATTGACCAAACGAAAATAGTAATATAATAAAAAACAAATTGCATGAACTTAGATTTAGATCAATCAAATAATGTTATTTCTATCTAATGATTTGGACTAATCAATTTATCGATTTAGATTTGATCTAGTGTAAGAATGATAAAAAAAAAGTAAGGGGAAATCATTTTCAAAAAAGTAGAATTCAGAACAAATCGGTTGGTTAAGAAAGGGTAGGTATATGCAATTGAATGGGCTATAACTAAGTCAACTCCCGCATATGTTTTATTAATTGCTTCTCAAATACTATATGAATGTAAGATGAGTGGTTAGTTTTCATTATGAAAGAAAGACATTTATGTGGAATAGTCAATATTGCCTGATTATATATGCACTTTATATATGAACTAAATGAACTAAAGATATATATAGATATTATGCCCTAATTCTATGAATTTAGATAGTTATTCGACGGTAAGCCTGTTCCCCTCCACCTCTTTCGAACTTTGACTGTTTATATGTTTGGATGTTTTTTCTTAATTTCATGACTTTACTAATTTACTTTCTAGTTCGAAACTAAGAAATCAATGAGTTTGTGGATAGAAAGGAAAATAGATATTGAAGGAGTTCCAACAGTTCAATAATACTATTACTTCAATTCCTTGAACCCGAAGTTTTTAGTTATTTCAACTGGACAAATTCTAGCAATGTAATAAGAAAGTTCTAATTCATTGGATGATTGTATCATTAACCATTTTTTTTTGGTACGAGGGGACTTATCATGAATCCACTGATTTCTGCCGCTTCCGTTATTGCTGCTGGTTTGGCCGTAGGGCTTGCTTCTATAGGACCGGGGGTTGGTCAAGGAACTGCTGCAGGTCAAGCTGTAGAAGGTATTGCGAGACAGCCTGAGGCAGAGGGAAAAATAAGGGGCACTCTATTGCTTAGTCTAGCTTTTATGGAAGCTTTAACAATTTATGGATTGGTTGTAGCATTAGCACTTTTGTTTGCGAATCCTTTTGTTTAATCTTAAAAATATAAAAAAAAACATAGTGTAGTGCCTTTGACTTGTCATTTGCTTTTTCGAATGATCGCAAGATTTGACTCCTCTATATTCATTGACAAAATAACCGACGGGAAGGGCTGATTTGCGGATGAGGAATTGGTATACCGACCCAACCCGCTTTCATCCTTCCCATTTGGAGTCCGGGGGCGGTTAAGTATTGCAAGAATGCGGTTAGTTTACATAACTCCAATACTTTTCAAAATCAAAATAAAGCAATAAATAAAAAAGAAGGCTATTCCATTTTTGAGTCTATCTATTATCTATAAAGGAGATACTATGAAAAATGTAACCGATTCTTTCCTTTCTTTGAGCCGCTGGCCATCCGCTGGGAGTTTCGGGTTTAATATCGATATTTTATCAACAAATCTAATAAATCTAAGTGTAGTATTTGGTGTATTGATCTTTTTTGGAAAGGGAGTGTGTGCGGGTTGTTTATTTCAAAAATAGGCTGGATCCACCCAGCTGCGCCTTTCTTTGCTAGTTATAACAAAAAAAGGTGCATGATCTCACGAATTACTTCGAAAGAAATTTTACAATTTGATGTAAGAACTATAGCATTTCGTGATTTATTGGTAAAATACTCTTTGATTCTCTCTCAACCAATAATATAGGAACATGAACATGGTTAAAGCAAGTTGTTTGAAGTCTCGATACAGCACGGTACTCTTTCTACCACTATGGTAATATATAGATGATTCAAAATGAATCATTTTATCGATAGAGAACACTCCTAGCGATAAAATGATTTGAAGAGCACTTATTGTAATTGTGGGGATTTTACCCATTTTATCCAATGCTGAATCGGCGACCTATGTGTTCTGTATAAATTAAGAAGAATTTTTTGGATTGAAAAAAAAAAAAAGAAACGACTTTGCTGACAATTATATATTTTTGTCAAAAGAGTCCTCTGAATATTTTGTAGTTTAGATATTTGGTTTGTTTTGAATCAGAACAAAGAAGAGAGGATAGGCTTATCATTACATTTATAAAAAGGTATGAGAATTTTTTGGGCTTGAGAGCCAAATGAATCGAAAGATTCATGTTTGGTTCGGGAAGGGATTATGGAAGCTTTAAAATTAATGAATCAAAAGATAATCTACTTTCATTAAGTGATTTATTAGACAATCGAAAGCAGAGAATCTTGAATACTATTCGAAATTCAGAGGAACTCCGGGAAGGGGCTATTGAACAGTTGGAAAAGGCTCGGGCTCGCTTACGGCAAGTGGAAAAAGAAGCAGCTCAGTTCCGAGTTGATGGATACTCTGACATAGAGCGAGAAAAATTGAATTTAATTAATTCAACTTATAAGATTTTGGAACAATTAGAAAATTACAAAAATGAAACTATTCAGTTTGAACAGCAAAGGACGATTAATCAAGTTCGACAACGGGTTTTTCAACAAGCCTTACGGAGAGCTCTAGGAATTCTGAATAGTTGTTTGAACAATGAGTTACATTTACGTACTAT